GTCTCCGTAGCTTACAAAACTAAAGCGCAGCACTGAAGATGCTGAGACGTTGACACATACAACCAGAGACAAAAGACTTAGTCCTAACCTTACCGTTAATTTTTGCTAGACATATACATGCAAGTATCCGCGACCCAGTGTAAATGCCCTAAGCCTCTTACTAAGACAAAAGGAGCGGGTATCAGGCACACCAAAAATTGTAGCCCAAGACGCCTTGCTTAGCCACACCCCCACGGGTATTCAGCAGTAATCAACATTAAGCAATAAGTGTAAACTTGACTTAGTTATAGCAATACTTTAGGGTCGGTAAATTTTGTGCCAGCCACCGCGGTCATACAAGAGACCCAAATTAACTGTAACACGGCGTAAAGAGTGGTACTACGCTATCACAACAACTAGGATCAAAATACAATTGAGCTGTCATAAGCTTAAAGTGTACCTAAGGCCACCCTCAACATGATCCTAGCACCAACGACCAACTTTTCCCCACGAAAGCTAGGATACAAACTGGGATTAGATACCCCACTATGCCTAGCCCTAAATCCAGATACTTGCTTTAACCAAAGTATCCGCCTGAGAACTACGAGCACAAACGCTTAAAACTCTAAGGACTTGGCGGTGCCCTAAACCCACCTAGAGGAGCCTGTTCTGTAATCGATAACCCACGATTCACCTAACCACTCCTTGCCAAAACAGCCTACATACCGCCGTCGCCAGCTCACCTCATTGAGAGTATAACAGTGAGCTAAATAGTCCATCACTAGCAAGACAGGTCAAGGTATAGCCCATGGAGTGGAAGAAATGGGCTACATTTTCTAAACTAGAAAACCCACGAAAGGAGGTATGAAATTACCTCCGGAAGGCGGATTTAGCAGTAAAGCGGGATAATTAAGCCCTCTTTAAGACGGCACTGGGGCACGTACATACCGCCCGTCACCCTCCTCAACAAAGCTATTACACCCTATAATTCAATAAACTACTTAGCCAAAGATGAGGTAAGTCGTAACAAGGTAAGTGTACCGGAAGGTGTACTTAGCACAACCAAGGCGTAGCTATAACTCAAAGCATTCAGCTTACACCTGAAAGATATCTGCTCACCCCAGATCGCCTTGATAGCCAAACTCTAGCCCAACCACATCCCAACGATTATAACTGCCAGAACCAATTACCTCTTCTAAAACTAAAACATTCTACACCCCTAGTATAGGCGATAGAAAAGACTACATGGAGCGATAGAGATCCGTACCGCAAGGGAAAGATGAAATAACAGTGAAACCCTACGCACTAAACAGCAAAGACAAACCCTTGTACCTCTTGCATCATGATGTAGCAAGTACAGCCAAGCAAAATGAGCTTAAGCTTGCAATCCCGAAACCCACGCGAGCTACTTACAAGCAGCTATTACATGAGCAAACCCGTCTCTGTTGCAAAAGAGTGGGAAGACTTGTCAGTAGAGGTGAAAAGCCTACCGAGCTGGGTGATAGCTGGTTGCCTGTGAAATGAATCAAAGTTCTCCCTTGATTACACTCTATGGAAACCCGTCCCAACCCCCCCCGCAGTAAATCAAGAGTCATTTAAAGGGGGTACAGCCCCTTTAAACAAGGACACAACCTCCCCTAGCGGATAAGTAAGTAGTTACCCCACTAAAACTGTAGGCCCTAAAGCAGCCACCAACAGAGAATGCGTCACAGCTCCTTATATAAAAATCCCAAACCATTACGATTCCCTTACCCATAACAGGCTAATCTATGACAATAGAAGAAATCATGCTAGAATGAGTAACTGGGGGCTTCCCCTCTTAAGCACAAGCTTACATTATCAAATTATTAACAGACCTCCAAATGAGATATTACTAAACCCAACAAGACAAATATCAACTCACTCTGTTAACCCAACCCAGGAGTGCCCAACTAGAAAGATTGAAATCTGCAAAAGGAACTAGGCAAACTCAAGGCCCGACTGTTTACCAAAAACATAGCCTTCAGCTTACCAAGTATTGAAGGTGATGCCTGCCCAGTGACGTCACGTTTAACGGCCGCGGTATCCTAACCGTGCGAAGGTAGCGCAATCAATTGTCCCATAAATCGGGACCTGTATGAATGGCTAAACGAGGTCTTAACTGTCTCTTGCAGACAATCAGTGAAATTGATCTCCCCGTGCAAAAGCAGGGATATACACACAAGACGAGAAGACCCTGTGGAACTTTAAAATCCACGACCACCTCTCCCAAACTAAGACCTACTAGGCCCATTAGCTCCCGAGTTCTGGCTCGCATTTTTTGGTTGGGGCGACCTTGGAGAAAAACAAAACCTCCAAAAATAAGATCACACCTCTTAGCCAAGAGCAACCCCTCGCCGCACTAACAGTTACCAGACCCAATAAAATTGAACAATGGACCAAGCTACCCCAGGGATAACAGCGCAATCCCCTTCAAGAGCCCCTATCGACAAGGGGGTTTACGACCTCGATGTTGGATCAGGACATCCTAATGGTGCAGACGCTATTAAGGGTTCGTTTGTTCAACGATTAATAGTCCTACGTGATCTGAGTTCAGACCGGAGTAATCCAGGTCGGTTTCTATCTGTGAGACACCTTTCCTAGTACGAAAGGACCGGAAAAGTAAGGCCCATACTCAAAAGCATGCCTTCCCTCCAAGTAATGAAACCAACTAAATTACCAAGAGGATCACCACCCATAAGCCTTAGATAACGGCCGCTAGCGTGACAGAGCCAGGTAAATGTAAAAGGCTTAAGCCCTTTATCCAGAGGTTCAAGTCCTCTCGCTAGCTCCCCATAATGATCTGACCCTCCACCTTAACCCACCTCACCATATCCCTATCTTACATTATCCCTATTCTAGTTGCCGTAGCTTTCTTAACCCTAGTAGAACGCAAAATTTTAAGTTACATGCAAGCCCGAAAAGGCCCCAACATTGTTGGACCATTCGGCCTACTGCAACCCGTAGCAGACGGAGTAAAACTATTCATCAAAGAGCCGATCCGTCCATCCACCTCCTCCCCCCTCTTATTCATTTTAACCCCCATGCTAGCCTTACTGCTAGCACTAACAATTTGAATTCCCCTCCCCCTACCATTCCCCCTCACAGATTTAAACCTAGGACTCCTATTTCTACTAGCTATATCCAGTCTCGCAGTCTACTCAATTCTATGATCAGGGTGGGCCTCAAACTCAAAATACGCCCTAATCGGTGCACTACGAGCAGTAGCACAAACCATTTCATATGAGGTTACTCTAGCCATCATCCTCCTATCAGTTATCCTACTGAGCGGAAACTACACCCTAAACACCCTAGCCATTACCCAAGAACCACTATACCTAATCTTTTCCTCCTGACCCCTTGCAATAATATGATACATCTCCACTCTTGCCGAAACAAACCGTGCTCCATTTGACCTTACAGAGGGCGAATCAGAACTAGTATCTGGATTCAACGTAGAATACGCAGCAGGCCCATTTGCCCTGTTCTTCCTAGCTGAATATGCAAACATTATACTAATAAATACACTAACTACCATTTTATTCCTCAACCCCAGCTCACTAAATCTTCCATCAGAACTATTTCCAGCAGTCCTAGCCACCAAAGTCCTATTACTCTCCTCAGGTTTCCTATGAATCCGTGCCTCCTACCCACGATTCCGCTATGACCAACTCATACACCTTCTTTGAAAAAATTTCCTCCCACTAACCCTAGCATTATGCCTTTGACACACCAGCATACCCATTTGCTACGCAGGTCTACCCCCCTACTCAAGAATGAGGAAATGTGCCTGAATATAAAGGGTCACTATGATAAAGTGAATATAGAGGTATACCAGTCCTCTCATTTCCTAAGCCCCTTAGAAAAGCAGGAATCGAACCTACACAGAAGAGATCAAAACCCTCCATACTTCCCTTATATTATTTTCTAGTAAGGTCAGCTAACAAAGCTATCGGGCCCATACCCCGAAAATGATGGTTTAACCCCTTCCCCTACTAATAAATCCACACGCAAAATTAATCTTTTACATAAGCCTCCTCCTAGGAACAACCATTACAATCTCAAGTAACCACTGAGCAATAGCCTGAACTGGATTAGAAATCAACACCCTAGCTATCGTCCCCCTCATTTCAAAATCTCACCACCCCCGGGCAGTCGAAGCAGCAATCAAATACTTTCTAGTGCAAGCAACCGCATCTGCTATCCTCTTATTCTCTAGCATAATAAACGCATGATTTACTGGACAATGAGACATCACTCAACTAACCCATCCAACATCCTGCCTTCTATTAACAACAGCAATCTCAATAAAACTAGGCCTAGTGCCATTCCACTTTTGATTTCCAGAAGTACTTCAAGGCTCTTCTTTAACCACTGCCCTCCTCCTATCAACAATAATGAAATTCCCCCCAATCACCATCCTTTTCCTCACATCTAACTCACTTAATCCAACGCTCATGACAACCATAGCTATCGCCTCAGCAGCCCTAGGAGGCTGAATAGGCTTAAACCAAACACAAGTCCGAAAAATCTTAGCCTTCTCATCTATCTCTCACCTAGGCTGAATAGCCATCATCATCATGTATAGCCCAAAACTTACCCTCATAACATTTTACCTATACATTATCATAACCACCACCATCTTCCTTACCTTAAACGCAACAAAAACAACAAAACTCTCAACAATAATAACCTCATGAACAAAAACCCCAACACTCAATGCAACACTTATACTAACCTTATTATCCCTAGCTGGTCTTCCCCCACTAACAGGCTTCCTACCAAAATGATTAATCATCCAAGAGCTCACAAAACAAGAAATAACCACAGCAGCTACAATCATCGCTATACTATCACTGCTAGGCCTGTTCTTCTACCTTCGTCTAGCATATTACTCAACAATCACTCTCCCACCTAACACTACAAATCACACAAAACAATGGCATACTCACAGCCCAACAACCCCTCAAATCGCCATCCTCTCTTCAATATCCATCCTCCTCCTCCCCCTCTCCCCAATAATCCTAACCACTATCTAAAAGAAACTTAGGTTAACCTTAAACCGAAGGCCTTCAAAGCCTTAAACAAGAGTTGAATCCTCTTAGCTTCTGTTAAGACCCGCAGGACACTAACCTGCATCACCTAAATGCAACTCAGATACTTTAATTAAGCTAGGGCCTCCCCTAACTGGACAGGTGGGCCTCGATCCCACAAACTTCTAGTTAACAGCTAGATGCCACATACCAGCAGGCTTCCATCCAAGACTCCGGTACACTCCTCATGTACATCGATGAGCTTGCAACTCAACATGAACTTCACCACAGAGTCGATAAGAAGAGGAATCAAACCTCTGTAAAAAGGTCTACAGCCTAACGCCTAAACACTCGGCCATCTTACCCATAAAACTTTACCTGTGACTTTCATTAACCGATGACTATTCTCAACCAACCATAAAGACATTGGCACCCTCTACTTAATCTTCGGTGCCTGAGCCGGCATAGTAGGAACCGCCCTTAGCTTACTTATCCGTGCTGAGCTGGGTCAACCCGGAACTCTTTTAGGCGACGACCAAATTTACAATGTAATCGTTACAGCCCATGCATTCGTAATAATCTTCTTCATAGTAATGCCAATCATAATCGGGGGATTTGGTAACTGACTAGTTCCACTAATAATTGGAGCCCCCGATATGGCATTTCCCCGAATAAACAACATAAGCTTTTGACTATTACCCCCATCCTTCCTACTCCTACTAGCCTCCTCCACCGTAGAAGCAGGAGCCGGCACAGGATGAACCGTGTACCCACCACTGGCCGGAAACCTAGCTCACGCCGGAGCTTCCGTAGACTTAGCCATTTTCTCTTTACATCTAGCAGGGGTCTCCTCCATCCTAGGTGCAATCAACTTTATCACCACTGCTATCAACATAAAACCCCCTGCTCTCTCACAATACCAAACTCCATTATTCGTATGATCCGTCCTAATCACAGCCGTACTACTACTCCTCTCCCTCCCCGTTTTAGCCGCAGGCATTACCATGCTACTAACCGACCGTAACCTAAACACCACCTTTTTTGACCCTGCCGGTGGAGGTGACCCAGTACTATACCAACACCTATTCTGATTTTTCGGACACCCGGAAGTATACATCCTAATCCTACCTGGATTCGGAATAATCTCCCATGTAGTAACATACTATGCAGGTAAAAAAGAACCATTTGGCTACATAGGAATAGTATGAGCTATGCTATCTATTGGATTCCTAGGCTTCATTGTCTGAGCACATCACATATTTACCGTAGGCATAGACGTAGATACCCGAGCTTACTTTACATCTGCCACTATAATCATTGCAATCCCAACTGGCATTAAAGTCTTCAGCTGACTAGCCACACTCCACGGAGGAACAATTAAGTGAGACCCACCAATATTATGAGCCCTAGGCTTTATTTTCCTATTCACTGTCGGAGGACTGACAGGAATTGTTCTAGCAAATTCTTCACTCGACATCGCCCTACACGATACATACTACGTAGTGGCCCACTTCCATTATGTCCTCTCAATAGGAGCTGTCTTTGCAATCCTAGCAGGCTTTACTCACTGATTTCCACTATTCACAGGCTACACCCTACACAAAACATGAGCCAAAGCCCACTTTGGGGTCATGTTCACTGGCGTAAATCTCACCTTCTTCCCACAACACTTCCTTGGACTAGCAGGTATACCACGACGATACTCAGACTATCCAGACGCATACACACTATGAAATACCATGTCATCAATCGGCTCACTAATCTCACTAACAGCAGTAATCATACTAATATTTATTATCTGAGAAGCCTTCGCATCAAAACGAAAAGTCCTTCAACCAGAACTAACCGCCACCAACGTTGAATGAATCCACGGATGTCCGCCCCCATACCATACTTTTGAAGAGCCAGCCTTTGTCCAAATTCAAGAAAGGAAGGAATCGAACCCTCATACGCTGGTTTCAAGCCAACCGCATCAAACCACTCATGCTTCTTTCTTATGGGGTGTTAGTAAAACCCATTACATAGCCTTGTCAAGACTAAATTACAGGTGAAAACCCAGTACACCCCTATGGCAAACCACTCACAACTTGGATTCCAAGATGCCTCGTCACCAATCATAGAAGAACTTGTAGAATTCCACGACCACGCCCTAATAGTTGCACTAGCAATCTGCAGCTTAGTCCTCTACCTTCTAGCACTTATACTAATAGAAAAGTTATCCTCAAATACCGTCGATGCCCAAGAAGTAGAATTAATTTGAACAATCCTCCCCGCCATCGTCCTAATCCTGCTCGCCTTACCCTCATTACAAATTCTTTATATAATAGACGAAATCGATGAACCCGACCTAACCCTAAAAGCCATCGGCCACCAATGATACTGAACTTATGAGTATACAGACTTCAAAGACCTATCATTCGACTCATACATACTCCCCACAACAGACCTCCCCCTAGGAAACTTCCGCCTCTTAGAAGTCGACCACCGAGTTGTCATCCCAATAGAATCCCCCATCCGCATTATTGTTACCGCCAGCGATGTCCTTCACTCCTGAGCAATCCCCACCCTAGGAGTAAAAACTGATGCAATCCCAGGACGACTAAACCAAACATCATTTATTACCACCCGACCTGGAATCTTTTACGGCCAATGCTCAGAAATCTGTGGAGCTAACCACAGCTACATACCCATCGTAGTAGAATCAACCCCCCTCACTCATTTCGAAAACTGATCATCCCTACTTACATCATAATCCATTAAGAAGCTATGCAACAGCACTAGCCTTTTAAGCTAGACAAAGAGGGGACCCCCTCCTTAATGAGTATGCCACAACTCAACCCCAACCCATGATTCTTTACCATACTACTATCATGATTAACCTTCTCATTAATCATCCAACCTAAAATTCTTGCCTTCATCCCTACCAACCCCCCTCACAACAAAACACCAACAACTACAAAAACAACACCATGAACCTGACCATGAACTTAAGCTTCTTCGACCAATTCATAAGCCCATGTCTATTAGGCATCCCCCTAATCCTTTTAGCATTACTATTCCCAGCCCTTCTACTTCCCTCACCAAACACTCGATGAATCACCAACCGACTCTCCACCCTACAATCATGACTCCTTCATTCAATCACCAAACAACTAATAATCCCGTTAGACAAAAAAGGACATAAATGAGCCTTAATCCTAACCTCCCTTATAGCCTTACTACTCATAATCAACTTACTAGGCCTGTTACCGTATACATTTACTCCAACCACCCAACTATCCATAAACATGGCACTCGCCTTTCCACTCTGACTCGCAACCCTCCTCACAGGCCTACGAAACCAACCCTCAATTTCACTAGGCCACCTACTACCAGAAGGAACACCAACCCCCCTAATCCCAGCCTTAATCCTGATCGAAACCACAAGCCTACTCATCCGCCCCCTAGCACTTGGCGTCCGCCTCACAGCGAACCTCACAGCAGGACACCTACTCATCCAACTGATCTCAACAGCCACTACAGCTCTCTTACTAATCGTACCCTCAGTATCAATCCTAACCGCACTAATCCTACTCTTACTAACCATTCTAGAAGTAGCAGTGGCAATAATCCAAGCCTATGTATTTGTCCTCCTGCTAAGCTTATACCTACAAGAAAACATCTAATGGCCCATCAAGCACACTCCTACCACATAGTCGACCCAAGCCCATGACCCATTTTCGGAGCAGCCGCCGCACTACTAACCACCTCCGGCCTAATCATATGGTTCCACCACAACTCTTCCCAACTCCTAAGCCTAGGCCTACTCTCTATGATCTTAGTAACATTACAATGGTGACGTGATGTAGTACGTGAAAGCACCTTCCAAGGCCACCACACCCCAACAGTACAAAAAGGCCTACGATACGGAATAATCCTATTTATTACATCAGAAGCATTCTTCTTCCTAGGATTCTTCTGAGCATTTTTCCACTCCAGCCTAGCACCAACCCCAGAATTAGGTGGACAATGACCCCCCACAGGAATTATCCCCCTTAACCCCATAGAAGTCCCCCTACTAAACACAGCCATTCTCCTAGCCTCCGGTGTTACCGTCACATGAGCACACCACAGCATTACAGAAGGTAACCAAAAACATGCGATTCACGCATTAACTCTAACAATCCTACTAGGCTTCTACTTCACCGCACTACAGGCAATAGAATACTACGAAGCACCATTCTCAATTGCCGACGGCGTATACGGCTCAACCTTCTTTGTCGCTACCGGATTCCACGGACTACATGTAATCATCGGATCTTCCTTCCTATCTGTCTGCTTACTACGTCTCATTAAATTCCACTTTACATCAAACCACCACTTTGGATTTGAAGCAGCAGCATGATACTGACACTTCGTAGACGTTATCTGACTATTCCTTTACATAACCATTTACTGATGAGGATCTTGCTCTTCTAGTATATTAATTACAATTGACTTCCAATCTCTAAAATCTGGTCAAACCCCAGAGAAGAGCAATTAACATAATCATATTTATACTTGCCCTATCCCTCGTCCTAAGCACCGCCTTAACCACACTAAATTTCTGACTCGCCCAAACCGCCCCAGACTCAGAAAAACTATCCCCATACGAGTGCGGCTTTGACCCCCTCGGATCAGCTCGACTACCATTCTCAATTCGATTCTTCCTCAGTAGCCATCCTATTCCTCCTATTCGACCTAGAAATCGCACTATTACTCCCACTACCATGAGCTACCCAACTTCAACTACCCACCCACACCCTAACCTGAGCCTCCACAATCATCCTTCTACTCACACTAGGCCTAATCTACGAATGAACACAAGGAGGCTTAGAATGAGCAGAATAAACCAGAAAGTTAGTCTAATAAAGACAGTTGATTTCGGCTCAACAAATCACAGCCAAACCCTGTGACTTTCTCCATGTCACTTCTCCACTTAAGCTTTTACTCAGCCTTTGCCATAAGCAGCTTAGGACTAGCATTCCACCGAACCCACTTAATCTCCGCCTTACTATGTTTGGAAAGCATGATACTATCACTATACATCGCCTTATCAACATGGCCAATCGAAAACCAAACTGCTTCACCCACCCTACTACCAGTACTCATATTAGCATTCTCAGCCTGCGAAGCTAGCACAGGCCTAGCTATACTCGTAGCCTCCACACGAACCCACGGCTCAGACCACCTACACAACCTTAACCTCCTACAATGCTAAAAATTATCTTCCCAACAATCATACTCCTCCCCCTGACCCTATTATCTCCACAAAAATTCCTATGATCCAACACCACAACCCACAGCCTACTAATTGCTACCCTAAGCCTTCAATGATTACTCCCAACATATTACCCCCATAAAAACCTAACACCATGAACCGGAATCGACCAAATTTCATCCCCTCTACTAGTCCTCTCCTGCTGACTGCTACCCTTAATAATCATAGCAAGCCAAAATCACCTTCAACATGAACCACTAACACGAAAACGAATCTTCATCTCTACCATAATCATAATTCAGCCATTCATCCTTCTTGCCTTTGCAACCACAGAACTTACACTATTTTACATCTCATTTGAAGCCACCCTAATCCCCACCCTAATCCTAATCACACGATGGGGCAACCAACCAGAACGACTAAGTGCCGGAATTTACCTCCTTTTCTACACCCTCATCAGCTCATTACCTCTACTAATTACAATCCTCTATCTTCATAATCAAACAGGCACCTTATGTTTAACAATACTAAAACTAACCCCTCCAATACCCCTAAATTCCTGAACCTCCCTTCTATCCAGCCTAGCCCTACTAATAGCCTTCATAGTAAAAGCACCCCTCTACGGCCTCCACCTCTGACTCCCCAAAGCCCACGTAGAAGCCCCAATCGCTGGATCAATACTTCTAGCTGCACTCCTACTAAAACTAGGAGGATACGGAATCATGCGAATCACCTTACTAGTAGGACCAATATCAAACTACCTTCACTATCCCTTCCTAGCCTTAGCCCTATGAGGAGCACTAATAACCAGCTCAATCTGCCTCCGCCAAACAGACTTAAAATCCCTCATTGCCTACTCCTCCGTAAGCCACATAGGACTAGTCGTCGCCGCCAGCATAATCCAAACACATTGATCCTTTTCAGGGGCAATAATCCTAATAATCTCCCACGGCCTCACCTCCTCAATACTATTCTGTCTCGCCAACACAAACTATGAACGCACGCACAGCCGAATCCTGCTACTAACACGCGGCCTGCAACCCTTACTACCCCTCATAGCCACCTGATGACTTGTAGCTAACCTAACAAACATAGCACTACCCCCCACAACAAACCTAATAGCTGAACTAACCATTATAATCGCTCTATTCCACTGATCCACCCCCACAATCCTCCTAACAGGAATAGCAACCCTACTAACTGCCTCATACACCCTATTTATACTACTATCAACTCAACGCGGGACCCTGCCAACTTACATCACCTCCATCCAAAACACAACTACCCGAGAACACCTCTTAATAGCCCTACACACCCTCCCCATACTCCTCCTAATCCTAAAACCTGACCTAATTTCAAGAACTCTCATGCAAGTATAGTTTAAACCCAAACATTAGACCGTGACTCTAAAAATAGAAGTTGAATCCTTCTTACCTGCCGAGGGGAGGTTTAACCAACAAGAACTGCTAATTCTCGCATCTGAGCCTAAAACCTCAGTCCCCTTACTTTTAAAGGATAACAGCAATCCACTGGTCTTAGGAGCCACTCATCTTGGTGCAAATCCAAGTAAAAGTAATGGAGACTACATTACTCCTAAATACTTCCATACTACTAACACTAACAATCATCTTGACTCCCATACTACTCCCAGCACTATCAACAAACCTCAAAAACTCCCCATCCAACATCACACGCACCATTAAAACCGCCTTCTTAACTAGCCTAATTCCAGCAACCATTTTCATATACTCAGGTCTAGAAAGCACAGTATCCCACTGAGAATGAAAATTTATCACAAACTTCAAAATCCCCCTTAGCTTCAAGATAGACCAATACTCAATAATATTTTTCCCCATCGCCCTATTCGTGACTTGATCCATCCTCCAATTTGCAATATGATATATAGCCCCAGAACCATACATCACAAAATTCTTCACCTACCTCCTAATATTCCTAATCGCTATACTAACCCTAACCATCGCCAACAACATATTCCTACTCTTCATTGGATGAGAAGGAGTCGGGATCATATCATTCTTACTAATCGGCTGATGACAAGGTCGAGCAGAAGCCAACACTGCCGCACTCCAAGCTGTACTCTATAACCGAATCGGAGACATCGGACTTATCTTAAGCATAGCCTGATTAGCATCCACCATAAACACCTGAGAAATCCAACAACCCACTTCCCCCACACAAACACCAATCCTCCCACTACTGGGTCTTATCCTAGCAGCCACAGGAAAATCAGCCCAATTCGGCCTCCACCCTTGACTACCAGCGGCCATAGAAGGCCCAACCCCAGTCTCAGCCCTACTACACTCCAGCACTATAGTAGTAGCAGGAATCTTCCTTCTCATCCGCACCAACCCATTATTATCCAACAACCAAACCGCCCTCACCATCTGCTTATGTTTAGGGGCAATATCCACCCTATTTGCTGCCACGTGCGCTCTCACACAAAATGACATCAAAAAAATCATTGCCTTCTCCACATCCAGTCAATTAGGATTAATAATAGTCACCATCGGACTAAACCTCCCACAACTTGCCTTCCTACACATCTCAACCCATGCCTTTTTCAAAGCCATACTATTCCTATGTTCAGGATCAATCATTCACAGCCTAAATGGAGAACAGGATATTCGAAAAATAGGAAGCCTCCAAAAAACCCTCCCAACAACCACCTCCTGCCTGACCATCGGTAATCTAGCCCTAATAGGAACCCCATTTTTAGCAGGATTCTACTCAAAAGACCCTATCATCGAAGCCCTAAACACCTCTCACCTAAACGCATGGGCACTACTCATAACTCTTATAGCCACCGCATTTACTGCCACCTACACCCTACGCATAACCCTGTTAGTGCAAACCGGATTCACCCGTATCCCCACAATCACACCAATAAATGAAAACAACCCTATAGTAATCAACCCAATTACCCGCCTTGCTCTAGGCAGCATCCTCGCCGGCCTACTCATCACCTCCTTTATCCCCCCAACAAAAACACCACCCATAACCATGCCCACAACAACAAAAACTGCAGCAATTATTGTAACCATATTAGGAATCATGTTAGCCCTTGAACTATCAAACCTTACCCACACACTAACCAAACCAAAACAGAACCCATACCTGAACTTCTCCACCACACTAGGCTACTTCAACCCCCTCACCCACCGCCTTAGCTCCACAAAACTCCTAAACAGCGGACAGAAAATTGCCTCCCACCTAATCGATTTATCCTGATACAAAAAATTAGGCCCCGAAGGCCTTGCTGACCTACAACTTATAGCCACCAAAACATCAACACCCCTTCACACCGGATTAATCAAAACCTACCTAGGATCCTTTGCTCTCTCCATCATAATCATCCTACTAACTCATAGACCTAATAATGGCCCCAAACATCCGAAAATCCCACCCCCTAATAAAAATAATCAATAACTCCCTAATCGATCTACCCGCCCCATCAAACATCTCTGCTTGATGAAACTTCGGGTCCCTCCTAGGAATTTGCCTAGCAACACAAATCCTAACCGGACTACTCTTAGCCACACATTACACCGCAGACACAACCTTAGCCTTCTCATCCGTAGCCCACACCTGCCGAAACGTACAATACGGCTGACTAATTCGCAATCTACACGCAAACGGAGCCTCATTCTTTTTCATTTGCATTTACCTCCACATTGGACGAGGCCTATACTATGGATCATACCTCTACAAAGAAACCTGAAACACAGGAGTCATCCTACTGCTCACCCTAATAGCAACCGCCTTCGTAGGTTACGTTCTACCATGAGGACAAATATCATTCTGAGGAGCTACAGTCATTACCAATCTATTCTCAGCTATCCCATACATCGGCCAAACCCTTGTAGAATGAGCATGAGGCGGATTTTCCGTAGACAATCCCACATTAACCCGATTTTTCGCCCTACACTTTCTACTACCCTTTATAATCGCCGGCCTTACCCTAATCCACCTGACCTTTCTCCACGAATCCGGCTCAAATAACCCCCTAGGAATCGTATCAAATTGCGACAAAATCCCATTCCACCCCTACTTCTCACTAAAAGATATCTTGGGGTTCGCACTAATACTCCTCCCCCTAATAACACTTGCCATATTCTCTCCAAACCTGCTAGGAGACCCAGAAAATTTCACCCCAGCAAACCCACTAGTCACACCCCCACATATCAAGCCTGAATGATACTTCCTTTTTGCATACGCCATCCTACGCTCAATCCCAAACAAATTAGGAGGAGTCCTGGCCCTCGCCGCCTCCGTCTTAATCCTTCTACTAATCCCTTTCCTACACAAATCAAAACAACGTACATTAACCTTCCGTCCCTTTTCCCAACTATTATTCTGAACCCTAGTCGCCAACCTAATCATCCTAACCTGAGTAGGCAGCCAACCAGTAGAACACCCGTTCATTATCATCGGTCAACTAGCCTCCCTCACTTACTTCTCCATCCTCTTAATCCTATTCCCCGCCATTGGGGCCCTTGAAAACAAACTACTTAACTACTAAAATACTCTAATAGTTTATAAAAAACATTGGTCTTGTAAACCAAAGACTGAAGATTCAACCTCTTCTTAGAGTTGCCACTGTTGTAATTCAACTACGAGAACCTTCAACCCACTTCTTTTTCCTTTCGTCTTATCTTATTATCTTACTTACCCCCCCCCTTCCCCCCCCAGTCTGGACAACTGCGGATGTTGCCATGCATTGCACTATCTAGCACATGCCACGACTGGTTTTAAGAAATGTTTATGGGATTATCTAAGGATATTACTGATTATAAAGGCAATAATTATCCGACTTGACTGTTCTGCTTCAAGGATATGGTAGTTCAATGAATCCTGGATTAGTTGCCTAACAACTCGAGAACTAAACCCATATATACCTTTACGTTACACCGAATAATGTCCGTCTGCACGGAAGTGTTCGTAAATCATGCTGTTAATGGTAACCGGATAGGTAGTGACGTATCTCTTGAAGTGCCGGCTTCAAGTATTGGGTTATTTATTAATCGCTCACCTCACGTGAAATCAGCAACGCACCGCACCAAAGGTCCTTCGTTACTAGCTTCAGGCCCATACTTCCCCCCTACACCCTAGCACGACTTGCTCTTTTGCGCCTCTGGTTCCTATTTCAGGGCCATGGCCTTTTTCCATTCCACTCAATTTGGTTTTCACCGAGACATCTGGTATGGCTTCGCCAGGTCGCCTACCATTTTCGTCCGTGATCGCGACATTTGGTAACCTTAAGGACGGCTGGTTCCTTTTTTTTTTTGGGGCTTCTTCACTCTGCCCTTCCAGTGCAACGGGTGCTCACTATTGGTGGACGTGAGCATACACTGGGTTACGGCCTATTTCTCATCCTCAAGCGCGCCTAATGTCATGGCTAACGTGTTTGGGGAATCATTTTTACACTGATGCACTTTGCTTTCCATTCAGTTCATGGTAGTTTCACAGGTTCCTATTTATGCTGCTATTTGATGAATGTTTGCAGGACATAATATTTTCTCTTTTCACTTCCTCTGACTTTCTAAACAACACTAGGAAATTTTAGCTAAATTTTAACTAAAATTTATTTTATTTTTATTACAAAATTTTATCTTCCATTCTTCACCAAAACTCACCCCTAAAATCCCATTAATATCAACAAACTATTTTCTTCTTTATTTTTCAGAAAAAGAGGACTTAAACCTCCATCTCCAACTCCCAAAGCTGGCATTTTACATTAAACTATTTTCTGCCCCGCCCGCCGTGAAAACTCCCTATCCACCTAACTGCTCGAATCGCCCCACGAGACAAACCCCGTACCAACTCCAACACAACAAACAATGTCAACAACAATCCCCACCCAGCTACTAAAAATAAACCCACCCCACAAGAATAGAACATAGCTACCCCACTAAAATCCATGCGAACAGAAAACAAACCTCCACTATCCACAGTAGCCACCTCCAACTTCACCCCCTCAAGCCCACCAATTACTGCCCCAATAACAAGCACCAAAACAAATCCCACTCCATATCCCACTACACGTCAATCCCCCCAAGCCTCAGGAAATGGATCAGCAGCTAAAGATACAGAATAAACAAAAACCACCAACATTCCACCCAAATACACTATAAACAGCACCAACGATACAAAAGACATACCTAAACTCAACAACCATCCACACCCCACGACAGATGCCAACACCAACCCAACCACCCCATAATACGGCGATGGATTAGACGCTACTGCCAGCCCCCCAAGAACAAAACAAACTCCTAAGAAAATCACAAAATAAGTCATAGTAATTCCCGCTTGGTCTTTCTCCAAAACCTGCGACTTGAAAAGCCACTGTTGTAATTCAACTACGAGAACCATTACAAGACACTAACAAAAACAAACAACAACAAAAACAAACAACAACAAAAACAAACAACAACAAAAACAAACAACAACAAAAACAAACAACAACAAAAACAAACAACAACAAAAAC